GGAATAGACCCGCTAAGATGCCCAATGTACCTGCTGCAATATGATGAGAAGCTATTCCTCCCGGAACAAAAGGGTCAAAACCTTCCACGCCCCACGACGGATTTACAGGTTGTACTTTTCCTGTTAGTCCATAAGGATCGGACACCCATATTCCGGGACCGTACAAGCCTGTTACATGAAATGCACCAAAACCAAAGCAAGCCACCCCGGATAAAAATAAATGAATTCCAAAGATCTTAGGCAAATCCAAAGAGGGTTTTCCTGTACGTTCATCACAAAAAATCTCTAGATCCCAATAGACCCAATGCCAGATAGCTGCCAAAAAGCATAAACCAGAAAACACAATATGTGCTCCAGCTACACCTTCGTAACTCCAAATCCCCGGATTTGTTACAGTACCTCCAGTTATACTCCAACCTCCCCATGAATTGGTTATTCCTAAGCGAGTCATGAAGGGTATAACGAACATACCCTGTCTCCACATTGGATCAAGAACAGGATCAGAGGGATCAAAAACTGCTAATTCATACAGAGCCATCGAGCCCGCCCAACCAGCAACCAGAGCTGTATGCATTATATGAACAGAAATCAGCCGGCCGGGATCATTCAATACAACGGTATGAACACGATACCAAGGCAAACCCATGGAAAATACCCCTTTCTCAAAGAAAAATAGACACCACGTAACTTTATTGCATTGACAAAGACTATAATACTATGATTATCCTATAGATTCCACTTGTTTATTTCCTAACAAGGGTTAATTTAATATTGAAATTTTTCTGTTCGTAGGAACAATGAGAAGCAGATTTATTCTATACTCGATAAGTACCAATACGCAATGGGAGATTGATACCATTTTTCATGAGTAAATGCATCCATCCTTAATTTAGGATTTTTTCATTAGGAGAACCTATTCATAAAAAATTTCCTTTCTTGGTTTTGCCTTTCTTTCTGAATTTTTCGAATCTATGGATAAAATAAATATGATAAAGCCAATATTCGAAAATTAAAATAGAGTTAATAAAACCATATACGTTTCCACATCAAAGTGAAATAAAGTATTTAGTTCTTTTTTCTTTCAATTCATGCCTATTGGTGTTCCAAAAGTGCCTCTCCGAATTCCTGGAGATGCCGATGCATCTTGGGTTGACATATAGTGCGACTTGTCAAATATACTGGGTCATATGGGATTTCCCCGTTCTCTTCCCCGATTGAGATATCCTCTGTTTCGCCCCAAACAGAGAAATTGAATCATCCAAAAATTGGAGTGTGAAGTGCAATTAGATGCATTGTTTGGGGGAATTCATAGTTCTAGTATTAATTAGAATGATTTATGGTTGGCTTTTGTTGGATTCAAAAAATGAAGTATCTAGGCTCCGTTTTGAAAAACCCAATTTTTTAGTTTCTATTTATATAAATATATTTATATAAATAGAAATGTCTATGATAAATGATTCTTGTTTGTTATTTCGAAAGTCATAACAAAAAGAAATGATAATGAGAAGATTTGTCCTATATGTGCAAATCAAAATCGGGCAGATCTTTACCCGGAGTAGAGCATAAACCTAAAAAGATGAAATAGGCCCATTCAGGAACAAGAAAACACCATCGTGATTTCGATTGAATCTCGATGAAACAATACATCAACGAGAAGTTAATTCGATAAGTTTATTGACTTTTTTCTATTCTCAAAAAAAAAAAAAAGAAAATAAGTAAAAACCCGTCGTTATTGAAAAATTTAAGAAAAGCCTTTCATTAAAAGTTTGAAAAAACTACTATTAAAAAGCATAAGAAAAAGGAAAGTTGGGCTGGAATCTATACATTGATACATTGATTCTTTTTTCGAGATTTTTTGAACCGTATGCATCAAAAGGTACATGTACGGTTCCTAGGGGATACAATTTGCCCCCACTCAACCGACTTTATCAAGAAAGAGTACTTTTTTTAGGCCAAGAAGTTGATAGCGAGATCTCAAATCAACTTATTGGTCTTATGATATATTTCAGTCTTGAGGATGCTGCCAAAAATTTCTATTTGTTTATAAACTCTCCTGGCGGCTGGGTAATATCTGGATTAGCTATTTACGATACTATGCAGTTTGTTCGACCAGAGGTCCATACAATATGCATGGGATTAGCCGCGTCAATGGGATCTTTTCTCCTGGTTGGAGGAGCAATTACCAAACGTTTAGCATTCCCTCACGCTTGGCGCCAATGAGGTTTTTTTATTTGAGAGAAAAAAGAAAACTATGCCTTCGCCATATGAATATTAAGTAATAATAGCATGGCACTTCGAATTCGATATGAAAAATTTTTGTATTGTTCTTTTTTCAAAAGATTCAATTATGTATCGAGAGATTAGTATGAAATAAAAGGTATTTCTCATTTTCTCTTAGGAGAAGTAGGGGAAGCCAATCCAGCGTTACAAACCTTTTTGTTTTTACACCGAAGGGCTCTTAACAATATTTATTGTTCTAAAAAAGGGTGCGAAAAAAACAATCTTTTTCCCTTTTTGTTATTGGTTAGATTAAAAAGAAACTTTGGGATTGCTGAATCAAAAGAAAAAAAAATCCATTTTCGAATTTCAAATAGAAAGCAACGGAGCCATCATAGTATTTTTAACCCCTCCGAAAATAAGGGTGGCATTTTGATCATTTAATTATCTAGGGCTGATACACTTTTTTCTTGATAAGTGGATAAGGGTCAATTTGATTGTAGAGCCGTATGCAATGCACAAAAGATGATGCCTGTACGGTTGTTCTGTTCTATCTTTTTTACTATTATTCTTTATCTTTCTTTTCTGTTCGTTTCACCACACCAGATGGCCAACCCTTCTATCATCAGGGTAATGATCCATCAACCTGCTAGTTCTTTTTATGAGGCCCAAACGGGAGAATTTATCCTGGAAGCGGAAGAACTGTTGAAACTACGCGAAACCATCACAGATGTTTATGTGCAAAGAACGGGCAAACCATTATGGGTTGTATCTGAAGACATGGAAAGAGACGTTTTTATGTCAGCAACAGAAGCCCAAGCTTATGGAATTATTGATCTTGTAGCAGTTCAATAACAAAAAAATGGATTTTTTGAAAATCCGTGATTTGAGATTTTATCTCCGAGTTTACTATTCTATTAACTAGAAATAATTCATAATCATAAAGAATTCATAATCATCTGGTTAGGATCAATCTAAACCTGCCCATTATGTATATGATTCAACATGCCAACTATTAAACAACTTATTAGAAATACAAGACAGCCGATTCGAAATCTCACGAAATCCCCCGCTCTGAGGGGATGTCCTCAGCGTCGAGGAACATGTACTAGGGTGTATGTGCGACTCGTTTCAATGATGAGCTGGCGCAAAAAAGGAAGAAAACCAATTTACGGTATGAATGATCAGTACTAATAAATAGCATAGAATGGATAAAGGAATCCCATTCACTATCTAAAAATAAGCAAATTGATCCCTCTATTGTGTCTAAAGTTTATGGTTTCCGTTGGTGCAAACCCAACACCTGAATTTCAGATTTCAGACGAGAAGCAATTCTCCATTGATAGCAAACGGTTATCCATTAAGCGGAGGAAATCTTATTCAAATTCAAAAAAAAAAAGATCAAAATACTGTTTTGGCCCGGTTAAGAACGGACTATAAGGGTCAGCTATCCCAGCTAACTCTCATAATTAAATACCGTTACTGGATAGATGGGTCTGGTTGTGAAAGACCTGTTACTGGATAATTCATGGGTAGAGCCAAAGAATGCGGTTGAACTATACAAGTTACCAATAAAATTGATTAAATAAAGGAAGGGCTCCGGTGTATAGAGAAGACCTCACCGTTTAAGAAGTAACCATAGAAACGATGAAACCCACTATTTCTTTATCCCTTTTTTGACTTCTTTTTTAAGGAAAGTTCCTAATTTCATTCGTATTTCCCAGTCAAATAGCGAAAAAATCGTGGTCAGGAAGGTTAGAGGAGCCAAAGCCTTTTGGAATTTTGATTTTATACATTGGAAAAATCTGTTTGGTTATTAATAGATCAAGGCGTGGAAAATAATAACTGAAAGAAAAGAAATCAATTAGTTATTTGTCAAAGTTTTATTTATTCAATGACCAGAATTAAACGCGGATATATAGCCCGGAGACGTAGAACAAAAATTCGTTTATTTGCCTCAAGCTTTCGAGGGGCTCATTCAAGATTGACTCGAACTATTACTCAACAGAAAATAAGAGCTTTGGTTTCGGCTCATCGGGATAGGGATAAGCAAAAAAGGAATTTTCGTCGTTTGTGGATCACTCGGATAAACGCAGTAATTCGAGAAAGAGGAGTATCCTATAGTTATAGTAAATTCATACATGATCTATACAAGAGACAGTTGCTTCTTAATCGTAAAATACTAGCCCAAATAGCTATATCAAATAGAGATTGTCTTTATATGATTTCTACCGAAATCAGAAAAGAAGTAGATTGTAAAGAATACACCAGAATAATTTAAATGGAATTCCCCGGAGAATGAACTCCGGGAAGATGGAGTCGAAATTAATACGAGAAAATTCGTCAAAACGAATAAACACGTTGTAAATTCAATAAAAAATCTTTTTTCTTATGACAACCAGATAATAAAATCTGGCTTCTCGGATTTATGTCGAACAAAAAACCAATTCTTGTTTGAGTTCGGGTTGGAATTCTGATTCAACTGAACAAAGAATAAGCCTATTTATTTCGAGTTCTAAGACCGGCAGTTCTAGCAGTCGATGCGGTTATTTCGAATTGTTTCTCATTATTAAGAAAAGGTAACAAAGATAAAATACGGGCTTGTTTTATAGCAATAGTAATTAATCGTTGTTGTTTCAAGGTCAATCTATTCACTCGTCTAGATAATATTTTTCCTTGCTCACTAATAAATCGACTAATTAAATTCATGTTTCTATAATCAATTCGATCCCCCGATTGAATCGGGGGCAAACGCCTACGAAAAGACCGCTTGGATTTAAGAAAGGGTCGCTTGGATTTATCCATGGTTTGTTTGTTTAGTTTATTTCTTATCCCGAAAATCCTACTTTTTGATTGTCATTTTAATCCACAATAGGATTCTTTTTGACGTTCTATTTGGATTTTAATATGCTCTATGTTTGTTCTATATTTCTATATAATGTTATTTTTCCTCTTTCAAGGTTAAGATTTCAAGACTAAGATTTTATTTATTTCTTTATTTCCCTATGAATCATATGTTTGTAACAATAAGGACAGAATTTTCTCAATTCTAATTGACTAGGCGTATTGTGCCGGTTCTTTTGAGTAATATATCTGGAAATGCCTGTTGATACCTTCTTAAAACCGTTTCGGACACAACCGTTACATTCCAAAATCACCGTTACTCGCGCATCTTTCCTCTTGGCCATGAATCCCCCCTTTTTTTTTATTTACTCAGCTCTTCTACTTTGATTCGAAACGAAGAAAAAGAAAGGAAGGGAAAAATAGAAGTTACTAATTTGAAATCGAACTCTAAAAGATCAAAATCAATAAAAAGAAAGTAATAAGAAATCAAAGCAAAGATATAGAAAATAAAAAGAATAAGTAAGACAATGATTTCGAAACTCTAGTTTACCCCGAAAAAGTATTTCATTGTATTCTTGCCCTAGACCACATTTCCTATTCTATCCCCATTAATATTTTAAATAGTTAATATTCATTTCATTCGAACTTGAACCCGAATCTTGCAAACGTTGAATTCCTTTTTCTACTTTCTCTTTCGTCCCTTATTCTAGAAATAAGAAAAAAGGGAAAAAAGAGAAAAGGGAGGGGGATTGGTCACAGATATTTGATTGTATCTCTAATCTTCTTCATTCTTTCCGATGGCAATAACTAGAATGAAAAAAAGGGGAATGTTAACGCATCCGGAAAAAAACGATTAATCTCTATCAATAGACCTGCTAAAGCCCCGAACCATAGCGTACTTAGTACTGGAGCCACGGAGAGATATGTTTTTAGATCTCGCATTGAAAAACCTCCTTTTTATTTTTTATTTATTTACATAAAGACGATGCATATGCGGTTAAAGACCACTTAGATTCGAGTTGTACATGCAATCCCTAATTCAAATTGAAATGTACAGCGATCCATAAGGTTTTCTTTTTATTATAAGTGAAATGGGACAAAAAAGACGAAATAGGTAGAAGGGTTGTGTTTCTCGATGGAGGAAATAGTCGTGTGGAAACTAAGACGGGAATTCTCTACAATGACACTATAGAACAATTCAAGGGATGTGGCGCAGCTTGGTAGCGCGTTTGTTTTGGGTACAAAATGTCACGGGTTCAAATCCTGTCATCCCTACCTATTACTGCTCATGCTCAAAGGAGCAGTAACGAGGAATCGATCTCAATCGATTCGAATTGTACGGAATCATTAAAAATCAAATGGATTGGGGTTAGAAACAGAATCCTGTTCTTTTTTTCTTTACAGTCTTTTCTATTATGATAAGAAAGCGCTCTTAGTTCAGTTTGGTAGAACGTGGGTCTCCAAAACCCGATGTCGTAGGTTCAAATCCTACAGAGCGTGATTTTTTCTTCGTAGACGAATTTGGTTGAAATAGCTTCAATCACTTGCATAGCATCGATCTTGACCTTCTGGAGATTAAAGAAAGAGGGTAAAAAAAAAAAAAAAGAAATGCTAATTACTCAAAGGTCCAACTGATCACCCCGTCTGTATTGTAAATATGCAGTTACGAATAATCCAGCCAAAGTAATAGGAATTAGACCTAACACGATTCCAAATAAAAAGACTTCAATCATTTCATTTTTTTGAAAAGGAGAAAAAACAGAGGAAATATCTATACCTAAATATTAACCAGAATTGACATGAATCTCAACGACCAAGAATTGAAAATGGACGTGATATAGAACTATAGAATACACAGAATCTCACGAAAAGGTTTCCTTTCTGGAGTCTTTCTTTAAAATACAAATTTTAAATAAGCCGTATCTTGCTCAGACCAACAAATAAAGCTGAAGTTATAGTTAAAGCTACTAGTAAAAAACCGAAATAACTAGTTATAGTAAGCATGAAGAGGGTAAACGAAATGTGGTATTTCTATACATATGTTTCTAAAGCACTTACCTGAATTTTCCTTTTTGGAAAATAGGAGGAGGATATACAAAAATATGAATTGAAAGAATAATTTCAATTGAAAGTTGTTAATCGATCTATCACTCTAGATGGCATGAACACTGATTCATTATTTCGAACATCTAGCCATCTAACAATTCCTATCAACCGAGTCGTTGAACATAAACCAATAATACGAACTGGGTCGTCTAACTTCATTCACAAATGAGACTCCTTTTGAATTAGTATTTGTGAATTCAATTATTATGGAATCCAATTTTACCACTTTTTCTTTTCATATTTTTGAAAATCTTGCAGCTAAATCAAGATTTGGCTTGGGGTCCAATCCAACAATTCATTACAACTATTGATTCCAGTTTTTGGATTTTTTCT